TTAAGGCGGATAGAAAAACTTATTAGATACCATGGATTCGGATATCTAATAAGTTATACCTACTATTGGATTTGAACCAATGACTCCCGCCGTATGAAAGCAATACTCTAACCACTGAGTTAAGTAGGTCATTTATAATCAAAAAGAGAAAGAAATGGAACCCGTCACATCGATGGATTATAAATGTAATATTATTTATAAGCAATACCGATCAAAGAGATAAAAGAAATCGGATGTTGGATCATATAATATTCATCTTGACAAGAAATTATCGACATGATAAAATATATATCACAAGCACAAGGGCTATAGCTCAGTTAGGTAGAGCACCTCGTTTACACGTGCGCCGATGTTTTTTCAGAGGAGTACATTATGGAATCAAAAAACTTATTGAGAAGTTGATGTCTTACTCCATGACTTTTAGGGAACAAGAGAACAATAGCCTGACAAAAGATTCGGTCAAATTTAGGTGCCCTTTTAGATTTTAGGCAACCAATAGAACCCATTATTGATTTAAGATATTGATAAGGGGAATACTCAGTCTATTCAATGCTAGGCATAATGAGTATAAAGACCTCAAAAAATTCTTTTTTCGTCCTATCTTATGAACTTTAAGGTGTATGAAGTTTCATATTGGATTATTTAAATAAAGTAAAAGGGGGGGCGATGGAGACTTCATTTAACTTAGGTTGATCTAAGCCAAAAGAAACCCTACGTCAGGATAACCTTCTTTGAAACACTTCGGTAGTGCTCTCAGATCGGAATCCAAATAAGAAATCAGAGCACATGGAGTCATCTTCTTATCTTCCTGTCAAGAGAATTATGGTAGACTAACTGATTATTTATATCAGTTAATGAAAGAGCCCAATGCAAAAAAATGCATGTTGGGTCTTTGAAACAGTTCGAATCATTTTGATAATAATCAGTTTGATCTGTTTTACCGAGAAGGTCTACGGTTCGAGTCCGTATAGCCCTAAAAAAAAGAAAATTCAAATACAAAAACAAAAATTGTATAGTTTTTATTTCTTCATTATTGTATTGTTTGTTGTTTGTAACTAGCCGCTTGCAATTGCTTGGTTCATCGAAAAAAAAAACGCATTCTCATAAGCTTGCTCGCAGGAATCATTCAGGACAGAGCATAAAGCCGAAATCAAAAAAAGTGCACTTCAATAGACCCAATCGCTATTTTTTTTTTTATTGGCTAAACAAACCCAATTTTATTCATTACTCTTCTTAAGTCAATTACATATTACATATGAATTTTTCCCCTTTCCTATCCGCAATCAAAAAGAGTTAGTGATACTTCTTTTCTTTGTCTTTGGGATACCTGCCGAAGCCTAATGAATTTTTGGAGTCAAAATCATGACACGAACTCATTAAAAAAAAAATTCCAACCTAACTTAACAAAAATCAAATCTACTAGTAAGTTTAGTAAGTTTAGTAAGTTTAGTAAGTTACACGGATTTAAAAACGACTTACTCTATTTATGGACAAGCCGGAGTTTGAAATTGAAAAATGAGGATCTTTATTAACTTTCATTGTTAACATTGTAAAACGGGCTCTTCTTTTATTGCTATACCTTACCTGGTATAGCACAAAACAAAGGAGTCTTTTCTTGCCCTAACATTCAATTACTAAATTGAATTAATATAATTAATATATTTATATAAATATATTAAATAATATAGAAGTATAATTCGAAATTAATTATTAATTGAAGGATAATTTAGTTCATATAAGATCCTATTCTATTAATGTTTAATATTATTTATTATTAAATATTTAATTTAGAATAATATTATTATTCCATTTTATATTATATTTTATATTATATAGGTAGAGATAGGTAGAGGTACTCTATTACATATATAATATATAATATATAATACAGGTATAGTATTTTATATTTTTATATAGATTTTATATAGATTAGTATTTTATTAAGAATTCTATTTTGAATTCTTTTTTTTTTATAGAGAATCCGAAGTGAGATGAAAAATCGAGAAAAGAGTCTTATTTGTATTTGTATTATTTGTATAAGGTATAAGAGCAATATCAATATATATTTATAATTGATATCGAAATAAAATTGAAGTAAATGGAACAATTCGAGTCGATGAATCTTGAAATGAGACATGTACCACAGCAAACAAAACGAAGCAGTTCAATCAAAATAAATTGTTATTTTAACTAAACAGTTAGGAATGAGTTGACAATGAATTTCAATTCGACTCGAATAATCTAGTATATTTTCCACATTCATAGGAGTGCACCCATGTTTCTGCTTTACGAATATGATATTTTCTGGGCATTTCTAATAATATCAAGTGTTATTCCTATTTTGGCATTTCTAATTTCGGGCCTTTTATCCCCAATTAGAAAAGGGCCAGAGAAACTTTCTAGTTATGAATCCGGTATAGAACCAATGGGCGATGCTTGGTTACAATTTCGAATCCGTTATTATATGTTTGCTCTAGTTTTTGTTGTTTTTGATGTTGAA